CAATAAAGTACCTCGTATTTTACCCTCTGCTTCTGGTTGTCTCGCAATACCTTCTACGGCTTGGCCTGCAGCAGTACCTTGACCAACCCCAGGTCCGATAGAAGCAAGCCCTACAGCCAATCCAGCAGCAATAACGGAAGCAGCAGAAATAAGTGGATTCATGGTAAGTTCCTCGCACCAAAAAAAGAAATGGTTAATGATACAACCAACCAATGAATTAATCTACTCTTTTTTTCTACTTCTATATTACCTTACTACACTTATTTTTTATTTTTTGATCTTTCTCACTAAAATATATTTAGATATATTTATCTATTTTAGATATTATTTAGATATTTATATATCTAAATATATATGTATAATGTATACTGTTTTAGTCATTGCGTTTCCTTGTTTAGAAATTATTCTATTCTTTTTCTTTCATTCAATTCACAATCAAAGAAAAAATAGAAAAAGGACTGATATGGGAATCCATCTAAATGCAGTGAGCTAGAAAAAAAAAGAGATAGGGGTAATTACCATCTAACTAGTAAATAAAATATACTTTTATTCTTCCATACTTCCATAACGTAAATCACCTGCACTTTTTCTTCTATTCAATTGTATTCTGGAACCATTCTTCGAAACATACACAAGGATTTAGACTCATAGGCATTACATATACATGATCCCCAACCCTTCTTTCTCTTCCAAATTCTCATCTATCTTTCTTCATATATTCATATATACATACATGTAGCTATTTGCATTTTATTCTCCAACCCAGTGGATTATATTGAACCCCCCGCATTGCTTGAATTGGGATAAGCTTCAAAAATTCAAAAAAGACTATTTTGAAAATGAGTCAATGATGACCCTCCATGGATTCACCTATATAAGCCGCAGCCAAAGTTGCAAAAATAAGAGCTTGAATACCACTTGTAAATAATCCAAGAAACATGACAGGTATAGGAACTACTGAAGGCACTAAAGAAACAAGAACAACAACCACTAATTCATCAGCCAATATATTCCCGAAAAGTCGAAAACTAAGAGATAAAGGTTTTGTGAAATCTTCTAGAATATTAATTGGTAAAAGTATTGGAGTTGGTTGAATGTATTTCCCGAAATATCCCAATCCTTTTTTCCTAAGACCCGCATAGAAATATGCCACTGACGTGGGTAAAGCTAAAGCAACAGTAGTATTTATATCATTCGTGGGCGCAGCTAACTCCCCATGAGATAATTTGATGATTTTCCAAGGTAAAAGAGCACCTGACCAGTTAGAAACAAAAATAAATAGGAACATCGTTCCTATAAAAGGAACCCAAGGACCATACTCCTCTCCAATCTGAGTTTTGCTCAAGTCTTGAATAAATTCAAGGACATATTCGAAGAAATTCTGACCGTCGGTCGGAATGGTTTGTGGATTCCGAACAGCTATGATGACTGAACCTAATAAGATAGCAATTACAACCCAAGAAGTGATAAGTACTTGGGCATGAATTTGTAAACCTCCTATTTGCCAATATAAATGTTGGCCTACTTCTACACCTGATATATCGTATAACCCTTTGAGTGTTTTAATGGAACATGGTATAACATTCATATTGTCCTCTAACAGAAATCGAACTTCAAAAAAGTAATTATTTTGATTCAACCATTTCTTTCTCAATTCACCTATGTTCATTCATTAATTTAAGTTATGAATCGTATATTTCGGATACCGAGAAATCACATAAAAACAATCATTTTCTTTTTTCTTTTAAATATTATTTGATAGTCAAAACCTAGTTCAACTTCCAAAAGATGTAAACCAAAATAGTAAAAATCAAAGAGAGTTCACCAAAAACAAACTAATTTTCTTCTTTCTTCTTCTTAAGAGTAATGATAAGATAATCAACCATTTTTTAGATAACTAGAATGGCCCTCACAAATTGCAGATACTAATTTGGTAAGAATCAATCGAATCGAAGCTATAGCATCATCGTTGGCCGGAATAGAAATATCTGCAAGATCTGGGTCACAATTTGTATCGATTAAACAAATCGTCGGAATACCCAAAATGACACATTCTCGAAGAACCGTATATTCTTCTTGCTGATCAACGATAATTACAATATCGGGCAATCCCGTCATATATTTGATCCCACCAAGATATGCTTGCAAGGTAGATAACTTTCTCTTCAGCATTGATGCATCTCCTTTAGGGAGACGATTGAGTTTCCCCATCTTTTGTTCTGCTCTTAAGTCCCTGAACTTCTGAAGTCTTGTTTCTGTAGTAGACCAATTCGTTAACATACCACCAAGCCATTTTTTATTAACATAATGACAGCGAGCCCTTATTGCTGCTGATGCTACTAAATCCGCTGCTTTCTTTTTGGTGCCAACGATTAAGAATTTTTTTCCCCTACTTGCTGCATCAAAAACTAAATCGCAGGCTTCTGATAAAAAACGAGCAGTTATAGTAAGATTTGTAATATGAATACCTTTACGCTTTGCAGAGATGTAAGGAGCCATTCTAGGATTCCATTTATTAGTAACATGACCAAAATGAACTCCTGCTTCCATCATTTCTTCCAAATTGATGTTCCAATATCGTCTTCCCATTTTCCCACACTTTCTCTTTTTTTTTCAAAGAGATTAAGTACCTTATGAAATAAATAATTGTTCCGACGGAACCTTATACCAGGATTAACCATTGATCTACGACCCAAACCATGAATTTAATTCTATTTTTTTATTTCATTGATTACGAAATCCATAATTGGACCAGAGAGTGAAAGTAAAAAGAATAAACCTCTTGTTAAAAATTAGTAAATTACATTACGTAAATGATTGGTCTGATGTCTCATGGAAAGTTTTTGGGGCACAAGAATTCTCTATGATGTAACAAAATATCACTCATTTCCAACTCGAATAGATTCTTCCTTTTGATTTTCAAATGAATGTTTTTGTCTTGCTTTGAACGATGTACTAATTTGTTGAATCCGGTACCAACCGGTATAATCCCCCCCAGAACAACGTTCTCTTTCAGGCCTTTCAACCAATCAATACGACCTCGTAGAGCAGCTTTTGCTAAAACTCGAGCAGTTTCTTGAAAACTCGCTTCGGATATGAAACTTTTAGTATTCAGAGATGACTTCGTTATTCCCAATAAGATTGCCCGATAACAGATCGATTCGTCCAAAACGCGCCCTGCTCGTTCTGCTCGCAACAATCCAATAAATTCCCCAGGTAAAAAAACATTAGACATTCCATCTTCTGAAACCAAAACTCTTGATGTTACTTGACGTACAATAATCTCTATATGTCTATTATGAATCTGTACCCCCTGGGATCGATAAACCTTTTGGATCTTATTAACCAAAGAAATACGACTTTGGGCTATGGTTAGTTCAGCTCCAATCAAGAATTCCCAGGGGATCCCAAGAATCCTTCGGATACGTTCGTCCCAACCTTCAACTCTTCTTTCGAGGTTCATCGATATTGAATCAATTGAACGAACTTCTAAGATTTGTTCTACTTTTGGAAGACCCTGCGTTATATCACCAGATCTCGATTTTTCATATATAAATGTAATTAATGTATCTCCTTCATAAAAGGTTTCCCCATAATGACCATGGACAGTTGCTCCTGGAGTGACCAAATAGGGCTTAGCTGATCTTATAACTAGAGAATCAACATGAACAATGAAAATTTGACCAGATTTTTTTATGCGTGATCCATATTTCAATAGACATACATTTTCACAAAGGAATTGTCCAAGGCTAATTATTGTCCATGCCTCTTCACAAGAATCGTGATGGAGAAAACACCAATTCAAATGGAATGAATTCCAAATGATGTTACTGCATGGATCGGGATTATAAATCCTACTATTTTCATCTAGGAAACAGTATTGAAATGGAAGTACTTGAAGCACTTGGAAAGTCTGTTGAAAATTTTCAAGTAAAAAATAGTTCTTTAAAAAGACTTGATTATAAGTTCTTAAATAGTAAGATGAACGAGAATTTACTATTCTAGGCACAATAGTACCTAAAGGACCCAACAAATACCTAATTGGAGTCATGGGATCCGATTCTTTTGTCACATTATTATATCTCGAAGTATTGAAGGGGCCAATTCGAGAACAATTGGATGATGACAAAATTATGAAAGATTGGCATTCCTTATTTCGATTCAACAACGTACCAAGAATTGCCTGATGTTGGGGAAATGATTTAATCTTCGCCTTGGAATCAAAAGGATTTTTTCTATGGATACAATCTAATTCAGTATTGGAAATCAATCCTGAACCTGCTGTATCATACCTTTTTTCGGTATACGAAATAGTGGACTTTACTGACTCAATTCGGATGAAATAACGAAGCAGACCATTTGCCCTTATTTCAACAAAAGAAGCGTGAACCTCTTCTTCTATAGAACTCTTTTTTTCTTGATCCCAAGTTAATACTAAGCAAGCCCGAACTAATTGAATACTTGTGTGAGAAATTCCTCGAATTGACTTGCCATTTTCATAAAGTATATAATTGACAATTCGAAGTTGGACATTATTCTTTTCCTGCAAGAGATCCTGAGAGAAAAGTGTTGCTAAATTTATCCCATCAGCTATTTCATATGTGACTACGGGCCGAACCAAAACAAAATACTTTTTTTTGGTAGGTGTAATACGTTGGACATAGATCCAATTTTTCAATTTTTTTGATCCTTTAGAATTTTTTTTTCCGATTCCTGGTGGTATCAAAATGCCACTGTGCCTAGATATTTTATCCACCTCTTCAGAAAAATGAATATCTCCAGAAAAGATTTTCAGTTCCATACTTTTCTTTTTTCTCTCCACTCGGACTAATCCACCTACTCGACTTCTTGTATTTAGATTTAAAGCAAGTCGTGTATCTACTCCAATGATACTATTGTTCCGGACCATTATGAGCGAAGATCCGGGTAAGATATGCACTTCCTCGGGAATGAAAAAAAATCGATCTACTTTCATTTGCGTTTGGTATTTCGGACTAAATTCTTTTGCTCCTCGATACTCAATCAAATCCTCTTTTTTTACAATTGAATCTACTTCGACAATCCCATATTTAGTAATTCCCGAACTGCTTCTTCTGTATCGCGGATCATCAAAATAAGCAAGAATACTATTTCTACGTAAAATACCATTTATAGGTATTTTAATCGAAATACCAAAACAGGGTATTAGTTTATTTTCTTGTTCTTGATCATATTGTAAGGGAATCACAAATCTATTTCTTCGCTTTTTCGCCAAAGAATTCTCTTGACAAATATAAGTAGAAGGCTCTATGAGATTCCAATGACCCTTAGATATGATTCGATAAGGTTTTGAATAGTCAAGAATTTCCCTATCTTTTTTACCAAAAGTATCCAACAATTTATGTCTTACTTGATCATTAGTCAGTGAGAGATCAAATATATATCTTTCTTTGAGAGAAAAAGAATTAGCATTCATTTGATCTTGATCCTTGTGGAGTGAAAAAGAAACTATATTGAAATTGGATCTGCATAGACCTCCTGCTAATATCCATAAATGACTTGTTTTTGGTAATAGATGAACATTACTATATGCATATTCGGGCGCATGATAGCCATCAGTACTCCAGTGCATTTCTCCTTCTGACTCAGAATAAATATGTTTTTGAACCCTCTCCTTAAAATGAAAGGTAGACGTTCCGGCACGAATCTCGGCAATCACTTGTTCTGATTCTACATATTGATCATTTTGAACTAAAATCAAACTTTTTGTTGGAATATTCACATTATGTCTAATATCTCGACTCTCAATAGTTACATACAAGTCTATAAAACATAGAAAAGCAGGATGCCCATGACGGGTACGTGTGGGATGAACCAAATCCTCATCAAATTTTATTTTTCCATTAGAGGGAGCTCGTACATGTTCGGCAGTACCGCCCGTGAATACTCCGCCGGTATGAAAAGTTCTTAATGTTAGTTGAGTCCCCGGTTCCCCAATTGATTGACCCGCAATAATGCCTACGGCTTCTCCCAACTCGACCAGGTCACCATGAGTAGTACTCCGGCCATAACATAATTGACAGATCCAAGATGTACTTCTGCAAGTAAAAGGAGTTCGAATATATATTGGGTGTGCTCGAAAGATTATGAATCGATTAACAAGTCCAATTCCAATATCTTTATTTCGAGTGGCAATGCATCGTAGACCGATATATATATCGTCTGCTAATACACGACCAATTAGTGTTTGGACAAAAATCTTTTCCGTCATCCCATTTTGAGGACTCACGGAAATACCTCGGATAGTACCACAATCTGTTTTACGTACAAGAATGTGTTGAACTACTTCAACAAGTCTACGCGTAAGGTATCCAGCATCTGATGTTCGTACAGCAGTATCTACAACTCCTTTGCGGGCTCCGTAGCAAGAAATTATATATTCTGTCAAAGAAAGCCCTTCCCGTAAATTGCTTTGAATGGGTAAATCAATCATTTGTCCTTGGGGATCCGACATTAATCCTCTCATACCTACTAATTGATGTACTTGAGATGCATTTCCTCTAGCCCCCGAAAAGGACATTAGATGAACTGGATTAGAGGGATCAGTCATCCGAAAATTAGGATTCATTTCTTGTCTCAAATATTCACTTGTAGCATACCATACCTCAATGGATTGACGTAATTTTTCTACCACATGTACATTCCCATAATGATGGTTTTTCTCTAAAAGAAAACTTTGTTGTTCAGCGTCTTGAACTAACCATCCCTTAGAAGGTATTGTTAAAAGATCATCAATTCCTAATGAAATAGATGTAGCAGTGGCTCGCTGGAAACCTAAAGCCTTCACTTGATCCAGGATATGTGATGTATATGCCATTCCGAAATGATCTATTAATCTGCTAATAAGTCGTTTCATAGCAGTTCCATCTATCACCTTATTGTGAAAGACCAGATTGGTCCGTTCTGCCATAAGGACCTCCATATTCTGCTGAGTAAGATTCCACAATGAGCCTGGGTCAATGATTTGAAAAACTCCCTTTCCTCAATCTTGATTCACACAGAAATTCAGAAATTATGATACCGATGAAATTGGAGAGACCAAAATTCCCACAAGTATGGGCATCACTAATAGAATTTCTTAGTTTTTATATAGAGCATGAGTTAGATAGCCTATGAGTAGGCCCGCCAAAACCCCTCTATGGCTTCTTCTATTTCTCGATAAAAAGAAAGATGACCAACAGTAGTTCGAATGTATATACAACGAATTTCTCTTTTTACACTTCCTATTATTCGATAGTGCTTATAAATCTCATTATAATTACCAAAAGATTCATATTGAACTTCGATGGGAACTTCTCTTGAGCCAATGACGCGTTGATCTAGTCTCCACCGGAGCCACAAAGGACTATCTAAATGGATTCGTTTCTGCCGATAAGCCCCAAGTGCATCATAAGAACTAGAAAAATACAGCTCTTTTGTATACTGAAAGTCATTCTTGTAAACTGTTTCCTTTTTATAGTT